GATCCAATTTTTTTTTTCTCCTTATTCGTCAGGAAAGACAAGAAAATTTCAGGGTAGCAAATATTCTCTAGAATTTCTCGTAGATTCGAACCCATAGCTGCTGATAGAACTAGAATAGATACTTTCTGTTTCCTACTCACACGAGCCCATATCCTTGCTTTTCTATCAATCTCTAATTCGAATCTTCCCCCCCAATCAGATATTATGGTGCCTGTATAGACCGAAATTCCGTTATGGCCCAATTCTGACCGATAATAGATACCGGGACTTTGCAATATTTGATTGATGACAATTCTGTATATTCCGTTTACTATAGAAGTTCCCAAAGAATTCATTAGAGGAATGTTTCCAATAAAAATAGTTTGTTCCTGCATGTCCCCTCGGCTTTTCCAAATTAATCCTGCGGATACATATAATTCAGAAGAATACGTGAATGATTCATATACAGCATCTCTTTCTTTTAGCAAGGGTTCTACCAATTGATATGTTTCCACAAATAATTGAAATTCAATTTCTTGATCTGTATCTTCAATTTTTGGAAACTTATAAAGCTCTTCTGTTAAGCCCTGATCAATGAACCTACAAAATCCTTCAAATTGTATCTGATTCAACCCAGGTATTGTAGACATTCCTGCATTTCCATCTCCGAGCATTTTGAATTTCCCATTTATCAAAAAATCCCATTCGTTTCTCATTCTGCATCGATTCATATGATTCGATGCAGAATGCTGGAATTTAGATTCTGTTTACTGAATCGCATGAAATTTTACCCAACTCCATATAGATGGAATGTATGAAATACGTATGAACGGGGGAAAAAGGATGATTTTATACTTAATAAAATTGGAATTTCTAAGAGACAGATCCAAATGGAAAGGAAGCGATAAATTCCACTTAGACTTACGGAGTTTTGTATAGAATCAAAAAAATAATTCAATTTATACCATTATTATGATATTCCAATCCGTTAGGATACCAGAAAAATAAACGTCGTGATTTGATCTATTCGCTAAGATAAAGACATAAGAATCAGACACAATATACCAGCGTAAAGCTCATTTTTTTAGCACTTACCTTTTTCGTGGATTCCACTGTTCAAAAAATGATTTGCGAAGAACCCCCTTTTTATTTTTTTAGTCGAATTTTTAGAATAGGATTGAAGTGCGTAAGACGGCTTGTATTTAGTAAACCCGTGCCGATATAGCTATCTATATATACATCGCCCCCCTTTATTGCATAGTTCGCTTCGGGACAGCGCATGTCGTGCTCTATCAAAATTTCGATTTTCTCTTCAATCTAAATTGCAGTACGACAATTTTCGGCAAATTCCCTATAGAGAGGCATCAGACACAGATAAGATAACCAATAAGCTAGCCGCGAAACGATTTATGTTTGGGGTTTACATATACTCATAATTGCTGTTATAATTGAAATGGAGAAGGCTTTTTTTATAGAAAAAACCAATATTGATTAGGTAGGTATCAATTTTGATTTTCTTCTATCATTAGGAAACACAATTTACAATTAAAATTTAAATCCAAGAGTTGGTCACGAATTTACAGTCACTAGTTAATGGTTCCAATTTGTCCTTAATTTTGGCTTTTGTGACTGAAAATGCACATTTCTTTTTTCATTTTTCAATAGAAAAAAAGAAAGAGAAAAGAGAGGGATTAAGATGTTGTGTGAGATACTATAAAATCAATTGAAGAACCGGAGCCGATCCAAAAAAAGGACATATTTTTTTTAGGCAAGGAATTAAGAAAAACGAGATTTTATATGGACGTACACAAAAAAAAGAAAAGACATTGAGTACCCCCCCCCCAAACAAAACAAGCAAAGGGGGAATTTTTTCATCTATTTTGTATCGTTTTGGCGGCATGGCCGAGCGGTAAGGCGGGGGACTGCAAATCCTTTTTCCCCAGTTCAAATCTGGGTGTCGCCTGATCAACAAACGATAAGACTCGCAATCCCTTATTCTGCTTGGCTGGTCTAACTCGCCGAATCTTTTCCAGCAAAGTACGCGACTCTTGACATTTTCGTGATTCGAAATAGCTGGGGTTTCTGTTCTTTTTTTTTTCTGTTCCTTAAACTTAAAGTGCTGTTAATCCTTGCATTTAGGATTCACGGAAAGATTATAGTAGTAGAAGCGCTTTCATATCAAATCAAGAGTTACCGATTTATTTCCACTGCTAATTGCTAATGCAGGGTCTACTGACCGGGTCTTGAATTAGATTGAAAAGCCCGAGGGAGAATCGAATTAATCGTTATGGAAGGGGCGGGAGATACTTTGTATGCAGTATACAGACTCATAAGAGTCTCTGAATGCACGGGCATTCAATCAATATTCGATTGGACGGATAATTGGCTTTTACTTAATGATAATAAAGGGCAACAAAAAAAACGAGGAGTTCTTATTATTACTACAGATTAGGTAACACTCCCTTTGATACTTCCAAAGAAAAGTGCGACTGTGTATTTTGTTTCATTTTTCCGGATTCTACTAGAAATCATATACGAACTTGTTCTAAGTGGATTTATTGGAGCGTTTCATATTTAGTGGAGTCTTTCATCAAGGGCGTTGGGCCAGAATCCCTTTTTGACTCTGCGCCAGTGATTCCACTATTATTAGGAAACAATAATAGAATAAATTCTTCATATTCATAGAGATAGGGGACATAATTCACATGGATATAGTAAGTCTCGCTTGGGCTGCTTTAATGGTAGTCTTTACATTTTCCCTTTCGCTCGTAGTATGGGGAAGAAGTGGACTCTAGAGATACTACTAATTGAGTTGGGGAATCAAACTGTATCACTTTTTTTATAGATCGTTCTGCAAAGCCTTTTTAATTATATTAATTATTTAAGAATTAATATAATAATTAAATTCAGTAATTAAATTCCATTTAGAATTTCGAAATTGAATTAATCAAAATACCTTCATTTCGGAATTCTATTGGCTTGGATTCTGGCGAGGTAATTGTATTCGATTCTATTATGAATAGAATACAATTCATAATATATATGAATAATGCTCTTTCCGAATCCAAATCAAACCGATATTTCCAAAATTCCCCTATTTCTATTTTGAAAGGAAGGGGGATACAGATCATAGGAATTTTATTCCAACCGAAGTCTTCCTAGATTTTCTATTTGGTTTTTCTGAACCGGCCCTTGCCAGAGTTCTCTATGGACAATGGGGAAGAACGCGGAAAACCGGACCCCCCTTTTTTTTTATTGGACTGTTCAAAGAGAAAAGAAAGGGTTCACGATTTAATTTGAATAGTTAATAATAATAAGATTGTGCTTTGGTCAAGTCACATATTTCGCACTTACCACCGATTTTATTATTTTTTATTATTTGAGTATTTTAGAAATTTGCTTTCTGCTATGCTTTATTGACCCGTTTCATATCATGGCTCCAGGGTTGACAATCGCCGGGGTACCCCTTTTTGAAATCGGAAGAAGTTATAGAATAGAACTCCTTGGATCATCTGTCAACCGCTCAATCAACGACTTCTTCGGAATGCTAAAAAAAACGATTACTTTATTTCTTTCCTATTTCATTTTCTTTTATTAACTTGATTTTCTTTTAGTAATATATGCCCAAATTTGTTTTTCTTTCATCGATTTGATTCTTTTTTTATTTTTAATGGATACCGAGATTCATATTGAAAATAATCTGAAATAAATAAATTTGAAAATCGTAAGAGCAGCCTTTCGATTATTTCAGATTGATTGGAATGAACAAAAAGAAAATACAAATAGACGAAGCAAAGAAATAGAATTGAGATACTATGTATCTATTAACATGTATAAGGATCCATATCCATATTGTAGATTGATCTCTATTCAGTTTCTATCTTTATACATAAAAAAAAATAAAAATAGATAGTATGGTAGAAAGATTCATATATGAATCTTTCTACCATACTATCGAATCTCATAGGCTACTGCTGATTCTAGTCCGTTGGTTTCATTTAAGACTAAGACATGAAATTGAAATTTGTTTCTTAAATCCTTGATAAGAACTAAGAAGTCAAGTTTCGTTCAAATTAATCACTTTGACTGACCGTTTTTACGTATATTATAAGCAAAAACGCAGTAGGAACTAGAACGAACAGTGTAGTAGCAATAAATGCGAGAATATTTACTTCCATAGTCTCATCGTTTGGTTTTTTTTTTACTTCGCAATAACTCGGGATTTAATCCCATAGAGATGATAACCCTTTCGCTTGTAAATTCAATGGGATGAATTACATTTCGATGATAGCGAATGGGATCAATATCATGAATAACAATATTTGACTGTCAAGTCGATTCATCGTCGAGAATTCAATAGTATAACATAGGCAGCTCTTTTATCCACACACCAAATACAAACTTTGATTCCTGATTCAATCAAAAGAATTCCTTTACTTTAATACTAATACTTTTTTAATACTAATACTTTTTTTATTTACCAGTCTTTTCCAGTCTGTCTTTTCTATAATCGACCGCCTTACTTGTACAACCCCCTAACCGCTTTACACTTTCCTTGTTTACAAAGGGTTTAGAAAAAAACCAAACAAACAATCGAAACGAAATAGAAAAAGAAAAAGGGAAGGGGTTAAGTTCTAAACCCCTTTTCATTTTCTTTTTTTCAAGAAAATTATATCATTAAAAAAAAAAAAACGAAAAAGAAGTGTGATAAAGACGAGTCCCAGTATAAAAGAATCGAATATTTCATAAAATTGACTATTTTATTTAGATTTATTTAGAGTTTCTTCTTCTTTGGCAATACGCTTAAAAAAGATTATTCATTCCCTCTTCGGGAGGGGTTGGCGCCTTGCTTGATCTTTATTTTATTAAGAATATCATCCCCCCTCCCTTGGATTAGTACTAGAACGTATCCCTCAAAAGTTCGGCGTGAAATTTGAATGAGATAAATTCTTTCAAATTCAAACTAGTAATTTAAGTTAGCCAAACTAGAAACCAGAAAAGAAGATACTTTGAATCTTAATCTTAAAAGTATTCTATCAAAGTAACGATCTTAAATTCAGTTGTGTATACGCTCCCGGGAACGATATGGTACTCGATTCCATTCCATACACAGATGGGGGACAGTCAAAAAAACCAGACCCCCTACGGTAGCTCTTGGAATCCTGAATATGATGCTACCAATAATTGTAGCAATTCGCACATGTCTCTTTCTCATCAATCGGTACTAGTTGATGAGAAATCGAAATGAAAAAGAAAAAAGAGCAAAGGAGAGCAGTAGGCATGAAATTCTACCATTTTATTTTGCCCCAGTTTAACAGAAACGGCGAGATATATTGATGTTTTTTTTTATTGGATTTGGATCCGTCGGGACTGACGGGGCTCGAACCCGCAGCTTCCGCCTTGACAGGGCGGTGCTCTGACCAATTGAACTACAATCCCGGGGCGGTAAAATGTACCGAATACCTATTTTTATGATTTCATTCAAACAATTTCATTTATATTTAGATAAATATCGACGTGTTGGAACCGAGACGTGAGTGAGATATTGATATACACACGGATATACACTTTAGTGAGAGCGGCACGGATTCCTTTCGTTATTGCCAAATCAATTGATAATTCGTTTTTCAATGTCCCAAAAAAAAAAGAGTCTTTTTTTGCGTTACTTTATTCTTTTCATTAGACTTTATGCTTTCGATTTCATGATCCTGATATGAATCTAGATCATTATTAGCAAGATCAGAATTTATGGGAACAAATAAATGGAGCAAACAAAATAAATAAATAGCGGTAGGGATCTATCGGAGAATTGGACTCTTTTGATTCTTGAGTCTTTCGTATCTGGCATTTCTGGAAAACAAAGGGGGTTATATCATTTCCTGTTGGATCAGCGAATTATTGGGCCGAGCTGGATTTGAACCAGCGTAGACATATTGCCAACGAATTTACAGTCCGTCCCCATTAACCGCTCGGGCATCGACCCAGGAAGAATAAAGTCTAGGCTTATTTATAATCCACGATCAACTTCCTTTCGTAGTACCCTACCCCCAGGGGAAGTCGAATCCCCGCTGCCTCCTTGAAAGAGAGATGTCCTGAACCGCTAGACGATGGGGGCATATTTGCCCGACTGCCATCATACTTAGTATGAACAGTTTTTTGAAATTGTCAATATAATGGAATGGGATGACTAACTCTAAAGTAAAGGATCTTTCCACCTTTTCTGATCCCATACCAATAGCTTTTTTTGATTCGTCCATCAATCGCTCATTCTAATCGCCATTCTAGTCTAAAATCGAAATCTATTATAGAAATTGCTATAAATAATAATAAAAATAAAAATAGGCCGAAAGACGAAAGTAGAGGACTCTTTTGGGAAGTGATTGGTCCGACATAAAAGAAGATTTTTTCTTCATTTCTTCCACTTAACTTTCATTCATTTATCCACTCCTTGGTAAGATGAGATCGGACTATTCCTATATCGCCCTAAGCTGGGAAATTCACAAATGAGAAATCCGAAAATCTGGGAACGGGGATTAAGATTAACAAGTTATCAATTTTTTTTTTTTTTTTTTTTTCTCTAAAATTTGGGTTCGGGGAACAAACAGAATCTCTTTATCACATGTGAAATCCGGTGGATCTATGTCGAATTGGTAGGTCCATGTATCCATGTATCAATCAAATAAGTTTCGTTCCGTTCTGATGGGGTCAGATCAATTTAAGTCAATTCCATTAGGGTCGGTCTTGAAATTAGGGTCGGTCTTGAAACACTTCATTTCATTGATATTTATCAAATCCAATATCAATAAACCCGGGTTAACCGATACTTATACTTATTACTTATTAAGTAAATTAAGTAAATCAAAATTATCGTTCCCCTAGGTGACACTCGCCGCTATGAGTCTACTGCATATACTTATAATTATAATATATATATAGATAGATATAGATCTATCTTATCCGCCTAGTGACTCCTTCAATAATTGAATCCAATTGCCCTTTTAACTCAGTGGTAGAGTAACGCCATGGTAAGGCGTAAGTCATCGGTTCAAATCCGATAAGGGGCTTTTTGGCCTTTTTCATAAATATAAATAAAGTAAAGTGGTAATATTCATATTGAAACGGGAATAAAAATTGTGTTGATTTGTAATAAAAAAAGTAACCAACTGGATAATAATGTAATTATAAACTTTCGAATTTAATGATAATACGTTATCCTTATAATGAGTTAGAATATAGTAATTAATGAGTTAGAATATAGTAATTAGAATAGTAATTCTCCTTCTAAAAGAAAGTTGCTAAAAGAAAGTTGAACGCTTGTTTATTATAATGAGTAATGTGAAGTCGTCTCTTCGATCACCAAATATTTTTCTTTTCCATTATTCCAATCTAATCTATTGTAAAGATTCGAAATCAACAAAATAAAAAGTAAGTGGACCTAACCCATTGAATCATGACTATATCCACTATTCTGATATTCAAATTGCAAATTCGATAGCTATGAAATTCGAACAGTAGATTTTT